CGTGCTTTGATGTCCGCTACTCGCCTTTTTCGCTACTCCCAACTATGTAGTATAAAGACTTCTGTGGCTGCACCCCGCTTTGTGCACAGGCATGGTTGAGTTGCGGTACTTTCCCTAAAAACTGTTTTATTGCTTTTTTACTAGTTGATGGAGAAAGAGACTGTCTCAGCACTTTTGACATATATTTCCTAGAACCTTGCTAGTTGCATGAATTTCTACCGGGTTCATGTTGTGTCAATTTTGGCATGCCGTACCCCGGAAGATAGTTTGGAATGCATGCTAATTTGGAGAGATTTCCCATTTTTATATGGTTTTGAATGTTAGCAAGTTTTTATGCAAAATTCAGAACAAGCTGTATCTGGAATAATTCATTGGTAATTTATCTTTTAGATTTTTCTCAGAGTGCTTGAATGCAAGCCTTTGATGAAATTGTACCTACGTTGCTGCGTGCTAACGAAGATGATGAGACCTCTGACACGGCACTTGAAGGCCTTCAAAATATTCTCAGGTTCTTACTAACTTAGCTTATTTTATACCTTATTCTAATTCCATGGTTGGTTATTTAAAACAAATTAGGTTATCCGAGTCCCGGATAGTTTTTATTGGATTTGTACGTTGTTGTAACTTGAGCCTTGTTAGAATATCTTCTTATCACTGTTGGCTATAAAGGAAGATGACATCATCCACATCACCACCACGCCCAACCCGAACCAATCCGCACCCCCTCTCGATTATTGGGAGGCGGCCTACTTAACAGCCATCCAAAGCCCTTAATGGTTGCTCAAGCTACCCACATTCATAAGCTGCTGGGCCCTTTCTTTATGCTGCTCTGCGGCGGGTGAATTAAGAGAGGTCCGAGATGTAGTGACGGGGCTAGGTCCCTTCCAGTGACTAGTCAAACGCTGGTAGTGGAGTACCAGATCTACGTTTTTCAGCTAATAACCAAGGAATTGACGGCCTATCAAGGAAGGGAGTTTAGTTGGGGGTTACCAGTTCTTCCTCCTTCTCCGCTGCGGGTAACGTCCCGAAATTCGCTCAACGCTTTGTTCTTTTTGTGTAGCTCTGAGCTGGGTGACTGTGGTGTCGACGAATCTGACATCTCCAACCTTCAATCTTTAATGCATAACCCGGGCTCTACTTCCCAAGAGTGGAATTGGAGTTTCAGGCTTTTTTCAATAGAGTCAAGTCCCTGGATAGGTCAAGTGTGGAAGTTCTGCGGTCTATGACTGCTGTGTTCCATATCTTTTGTCAGTTGCTATCGAAAGCGTGTCCGATCTATTCATTGTGTAGGATAGTTGGCTCTAGCCTAATCTAGAAAGGTATGAAGTCAGTATCTACTGGGTTCGTTCAAATGTTTAGTCGGAAGAACGCGTCATCTCTGTTCTCAGTTCGATTCCTCGTGTTTTATCTATATCAATTGTCCTTGGTCTAGTGGTGTCTGATTCCCAGATCATCGTTTTGAATTGCTATACCCTAAGAATGAGAGTAGAATGTAGAGAATAGCGCAACTGGTCATTGTGTTTATTCCGCATTTGAATCGCAATTCTAGCTCCTATTCCATGATGAAGAAAGTAAGCATCATGCAAAGAGAAGGTGTGTAGTGTATGTTCCAGGGCGTAGCAGCCAAAATCTACCAAGTTTCGTTTTTTCGTTGGTTGCAACCCAAGTCATTGATTCCTTATTTCACTATATACATACGCGCGCGTTACGTTAATAGTGCCAGGATTGCGTTGCAGTCAAATTCGATCATATTAAAACAATAGCGGAAGTAGTGTTCAGAAAATAATACCGAAGTCAAAAGTAAGCTGTCGACTCGGATGAATGCCCAATAAGTGCTTTAGGCTTATCTTTGGTTTCGGCGGGTGGGTTCAATGATTATCGTAGATAGTAATACTGTGCCTATAGTAAAAGTAAGCTATAGGAGAAGTTGTCCAGCACATCTGATCAATGCGACTATATCAGTAGTAAGGTTCGGCATTGGAGGTTGTACACGGTGTTGTTCTGAGTTCTGGGCTGGATCCCTGTGTCAGAATGAGTTAAGTGACCTCTACCAAGACCGAACAGCGAATTACGGCTTTCATTGAAAAGATAGCTTTTTATTTTCCATTTGTGTAAGGTAAGTGCGGTTTACTTTCTTCTTTCATTTCTATAAATTCCAATTTATTTCACTTTAGGAAAGCTCCTCTATAGAACCATGAACCTTCTTTTCTTCCCTCAATCAGTCTATCGAAGATCTTCATCTTCCCGTGTCTTCAAGGAGGTATTCATTGGAAGTGAGCCTTACATGTGAGTAACTGCTTTTAAGAGCTTTCCTTTTGAGAAGGCCTTTGGTTATAAGACGGTGAGCCTTTGGCGCGACAACTTGAGCCGCCTCCAGCGAAAAAAAGATTTAGGATTGGACTTCCTTCCTCGACGATCGTCAATTTCCAGGTCTGCCATCTGGATCGCTCTCTTGAGGTCTATCACCTGAGGACTACATCGGCACCTGCCACAACAATTGTCCTTCCTATCTAGATATGTTCAAATCCAATCAAAGTCCCCACCTATTACACAGAAGAAAGAATGGCATTAGAAGTAGAAGGAAGGGGTTCCCCCTACTAGCAGTTCCTCTCCCTTGAGTGACTAGTGGCATATTTATTGAAAGCAATGAAACCAGCCAGGATGTCATTATACCTTTTCGTTGTTGCTACTCGCTGCATATAGATCTGAGAAGAAGCCTTGTCTGAATTGCGTAAGGTATTGTATTCAAGTTCAGGGAAAAGGAAAGGAATGAATAGTGTGGTATCTGCTTCCGTGTACCGAACGAAGTGCGCCATGGAGTGTGCGAGAAAGTGGTGACAGTATATTATGAGGTGGCCCGGACCAAGCAAAGGCTCGTACCCTACGTTCAAAGATCTCTGTCCGGTAGCCCTTAAAAGAAATTGGATTCGCATAAAAAAGACTTTGATACAGTAGCAACTACTCTTTTTTCAAGAACGCTATCTTCCGCTCGCTCGTTCCACTTCCTCCGTTTCACTCGCTGGGAAGAAAGACGGATGTGTGAAGGACCTGTGTACTTGGTCAAAGAGCAGAATAAGGGTTGTTACATATTTGTAGCTCAGTTGTTTGGCCTTGCTGAGTTGGGGAAGGGTACCAAGGGTGTTCACCCAGAATTGAAAACTGTGTTACTGTTTGAAGAACCAAAAACTCTACCTCCTCAAAGAACCAGTGACCATCAGATACCTTTGCACCCTGGTACTAAACCTGTCAACCGGAGACCATATAGGTCTTCCTATTTCCAAAAGCTATAAATTGAAAAGATCGTGGAAGAATTGTTGAAGAACTCTCTAATTCAGCATTCCACTAGCCCTTTTGCCTCACCAGTGTGACTGGTTAAGAAGAAAGATGGGAATTGGAGAATGTGGATTATAGGCAGCTCAATAACTGTACCATCAAGAACAAATATCCCATACCTGTGATTGATGATCTGTTGGATGAGTTGAAAGGTGTTTATTATTTCTCTAAGATTGACCTGAGGTCAGGTTATCACCAAGTGAGGATGTATGAACCAGACATTCCAAAAAAAGCCTTTAGAACACACCATGGCCATTTCGAGTATGTGGTGATGCCCTTCGGTCTTACAAATGAACCCGCAAGCTTCCACGAGTTGTCGCGCATCCTATCCTATATATGAAAATATGAATGAGGTTGGTACCGGTTAGGAAAGAGGGTATTCTGTGTATCTTGACTTCCCTATGGCCAAAGCTTACAGACAATCTCATCCCTTTTGTAGTTCCTTTTTAATATGAAAACGTTCGGAGCTCCTACCTCTCATTTGTCCCTTCCACCATTTCTCAAATCTGGCTTTCCATTCCGACGAGCCAACCAAGTCAAACCCCAAGGAGCTCATCTTACATAGGCATTCTTTTCCGGTTTTTCTGGAAAACCTGAGTTCTGTTTTACAAGTCTCGTGTCAGTTATGCTAAGCCAAGCCCACAGGAAATCGGTTAAGTGAATGGTAGAAGGTTTCACATTACCATGATAAACCCCTAGTTCATGCATATGGGCAATGGCAGATATTACCTAATACACCAAGAATCTCACATACCAGTCTGACTGTAAAGCCGAAGGACTAAAATGAAAAATACTCTCTAGAGTGTATGAACCCCTAGGTTGCAATAGATAGTGATAATTGGCTTTTTCTATAAACCCTAGAATTGGACAGATGTTGGGGTGTCTCACTGTACTAGCCGTACTTGCCACACTATCAAACAAGTGAAATCCAACTTGATTGAATGAAGAAATAAAAACCATAACAACCAGCCTCCTTCCAAAAGTAGATAGAATTAGGGTTTACATCACGTGGTCTTCAGTCGATTCATGCAAAGAGTTTGCGGGTCAGAGATGACCCTCTTCCAAGATAGGGCATGGTCCTCAATCTGGAAAGAGTATTCACGAAGAAGGGCTTTTCTTATGAAGTCTCTGATGTACTGTACCAATACCGGTCAAATAAGAAAAAGTGACCTTTTACATGTTAATTGAAAACGACTAAAAGATCATTCAAATTTAGGATTACATATTTCTAATTAGGATAATAAAAAAAAACATAATAAGAAGGTTAAAAAAAATGACAAAAAAACATACTCTTGTACTTTGGAACTTTTCTCCATGCCTATGCATAGTGCTACAACAATAAACTGACCAGAGATTAAGTCACTCAAAATTGTTACACATCAAAAATAAGAGCTCTTTTTGCTCTTTTTGGCTCTACACATTAGTAGTGTAGAGCTCGTTAGTAGTTACTCGCTGGTAACAAATAAGAAAATCAGCTTATCAAAGGACAAGCATAACTTCTATTATCATTTGGCTTTCTACAAATCAATCTATATGTGTGTTCACAAACAATTCCAAAATTACCTTCCTGCATTTCCCGATTTGCTATCAGCAGATATCTACCGCAAAAGGCGAATCCTTTTTTATATGGAGGGAGATATTCTAAAATAAAAGTGTGCACTTCAAATATATGTCAAAATATACATAATGAATGAAACTCAAATGGTATATCACACTGAGGTTGTGACTTGTGACATTGTGTACCATCTTCATACTTGAGGTAGGAGGTTCTTATTTCATGATATTTGAAACTAGAAATTCAGAGATAATTGCATTCGACTCAAAAAGGCATGCCAGAAAGAGTAAGGATTCTGGAATTATATAGTTGAGAATTCCATAATTAAATAGTAGAGAATTCAATCTTTCAGATTGCACTTGGTTACATAATACTGAAAAAATCAAACTTGACGAAAGCATGCAATTGCCAATAGTTAGAATAGAATCATCTCTTTTTCATTGGGATTAGATAGAGTATATTATCCAAGAGCTTGCTTTGGTCAACTTACTCTTTGGGGGGGGAATTCTCTGGTAAGAATGTAGGTGAGGCTATGGAATTACTTATGAAAATGAATTTCGATAGGGCGGAATTTCAGCGGAGAAGCATTTCCAAGGACCTTTGAGTCTGATGAATAGGAAGGATAAATTCTCCTATTTACCTCTGGGGGCCTCATACTCATCTTCTTTATGCCTCGGAGGAAAGTTCTGAGAAGTTAGTGGCGAAGACCCAGACTGAAATCCATGCTTACCACCGTTGTCACCCGCAAATGAGGAAAATAGGAATATGAACCTCGACTCTCTACTGAACTCAAGAAAGAAGTAACTACGAGAGATATAAGTACGCTGAATCTGCAGAGATCCAAGATGCTGCCGGAGTAAAGGATCGTCAACAAGGGCGTTCTAGTGCGTTGTAGATTCTTATCCAAGGCTTGTATCATTTGATGATGCCATGTGAATCGCTAGAAACATGTGAAGTGTATGGCTAACCCAATAACGAAAGTGAGACGCTAAAAGGGCGTGCTACTTTTACTATATCTGTTTTGCTCATATTGCAATACTGTTCTTTGTACCACTTCAAGCTAACTTGATCCTTAGGGGCCCCCCTGCAATGCATCCTTTACGATAGCCTTACTCACGATAGGAAAACAAAACATCTTTCTTTCTTTTTTTGTCGAATCTCATCACAGAACAAAGTCCGCCCGCGCGTCCCAAGAGATCGGACTCATTCCTTGCCTCCTTTGCGGATAGAGTGACTTAAATAAGAGCTGACTAAGCCAAGAAGCTGAATATGGAGCCATGCGGTCGTCAGACAGAAATAATGTTTTTTGGAAAGGGGAGATGCTCCCTCGTGAGCTTGTATCCAGGCCCTGTGGTCAGCTTTTTACTCCCGAAGATTGGATCACGAGATCAGACCCGATTCTCTTAACCTGCCTAAGGAAAAGGAAAACTTACTTTTTCTGTCTAACTTCTGTGGCTGGGTGATGGTATGAGTTTAGTCTCGTGTGGTTCCGGGCTCTAATCCCTCTATATAAGTGTCTTCCGTTCTGTCTAGGTTTAAGGTATATTCCCAGTGACCAAGAATCCAATCCAAAGTAGTATTTTTTCCTTGCCTCAGGCGAGAGTGAGTTCTATCAGGAGGGGTATGGTCAATGGTGCTGCTCGGTCGGTACTATTAATACCATTCCTTCTCATATCTGTATGACCTCTAGGAAGGCTTTACATCGCTCGGCATGATCCTATAACCAAGCCCTCCTCCATCTATATAGCCTTATTTATTTAGAAGCAATCGAGCAGTATGAACCACTGCCCTGCACATCACGGCTAACACCATTCACTACAGAGTTGTATGTGTAGGTCGCCCATAGATTAGAGCTCGTCTAGCTTCCATCAATGCATGAAAAGCCTTTTCAGCTTCAGGGTTCCAGTGAAATGAATTTTTCTTCAACTGGTTAGTTAGGGGTTTACTGATCAAGCCATAGTCCTTGACGAACTTTCTGTAGTAACCAGTAAGACCCAAGAAACCTCTCAACTGTTTGACATTTCTAGGAACTGGCCATGATTTCATTGCTTCAAATTTCTGGGGTTGCCACACCCTCTCTTGTGATAACATGCCCTAGGAAATCTTTTCTGCACCAAATGAGCATTTGCTCCTCTTTGCACACAGCTGATGCTGTCTCAATACCTCCCAATTTAAGGTGCTCTTGATGTGTGATCATGTCTGGACTGTACACTAGGATATCATCAAAGAAGACTATCACAAACCTTCTGAGGTATGGTTTAAATATGTTGTTCATTAGGGCCTGAAAAGTGGCGGGGGCATTAGTCAATCCAAAGGGCATGACTACATACTCAAAATGGCCTTGGTGAGTTCTAAATGCTGTTTTCTCAACATCTGTAGCATGCATCCTTATCTGGAGATATCCCGTCCCGACCTCAAATCCACCTTTGAAAAGAATCTAGCACCATGCAATTCATCAAGTAATTCATCTATGAGAGGGATGGGGTACTTGTTTTTCACAGTTTGGGCATTCAATTGCCTATAGTCTACACATAAACGCCAACTACCATCCTTCTTTTTAACTAATAGAGCTGGTGAGGCATATGGACTGGTTGAGGGTTGGATTCTGGATGCTTTCAGCAGTTCTTCTATGAATTTCTCAAGTTCTATTTTCTGGAAGTAAGAGTATCTATAAGGTCTCAGGTTCACCGGTTTTTAATTTGGTAAAAGTGTTATCTTGTGGTCACATGTTCTGTAAGGTGGTAGGGTAGTAGGATTTTCCATCAGGAATTTGGTTTAGGACTAAGGCAACCTCTTTTGGAACTGGCGCCTGTGATTCTTCACTAGCCAATACCAACATGACTTGTGCCACTATCAACTCACTATCCTCCCTCCTTGGCTTCTTTATCTAAATTCACCTGCTGACACATCTTAACCACAGCCTTCTCCTCCTGAACCTGCAACAACATTTCCCTTCCTCCCTTCTCAAAGAAAGGCTATCCACCTTTCCCTCCAATCAATCTTCATAGGGCCAAACTGACTCAACCAGTCAAGACCTAGGATCATATCATACCCAGTCACCTCTAACAGCCTCAATTCTCCTTCAAATTCATGGCCTTGGATGGTGGTTAGAACATTTCGAGTCTGTGACCATTTTGTGTCCATTGGCCACCATAACAATCATGGGTATGGTTGTTTGAATCTTACATGGAACCCCTTGCAACACATTTGGATTAATAAAACTATGCGTGCTACCACTATAAAGTAATGCATACACAGGTTTCTTACCAATTTGCCCTTGAAACTTCATGGTTTTTAAGTGAGGATTACTAGAGGTGGCATGCATGCTTACCACTGCCTCTTCAATCAATATTGTAAGGATGTTTTCTTCTTCTTCACTCTCTGTCTCTTCCTCATCCCTCTGCTCCTCTTCATCGGCACCCATGAGCATGTTGATTTTTACCTTGCATTGGTGGCCAGGGTAGTACTTGTAACCACACTTAAAACAAAGGCCTAAAGCCCTTCTTTGCTCCACCAGTGCATTTCTGGTACCTGTACCAGTGAAACTGGGTCTCTTTAACACTCCTTTACTCTTATCCAGAAAAGGTTTTAGTGAACTACTAGGCCCCACACCAAGGTTTTTGGATGGTACTCTCAACTTCTTGTATTGACTATCAAAGGCACTCTCCATTTGCAGTGAGTAATCAAAAGCATCTGCTAATGTCTCAGGTTTGAATGCAATAACAAAGGGTTTAATTTCCTCCTTCAACCCACCTATGTATGCTTCAATGTCAAAAGATTATTAGAGGTGTCTGTTATCCAACAGTAACTGAGATTTAGCCTTTTCAAACTGGTCCATGTACTCTTCTATTCCCCCCACCTGATGGACTCTTTGAAATTCTTCAACTGCACTTCTAACTCCTTTCTTCTTAAACCTTCTCTTTACCAGATCCGTCAGTTCAACCGGGTGAGAAAGCTGGTGAGGAAATGAATTCGTTAGGGAGGCTTTATTGGTCTACTTTGGATGGCTTCGATGCTGACTCGAGGCTCTGGGTGTCTTTTCCTTTTATAGCGTAAAGAGCGAGCCAGATTCGGATGGAACGAAAGAAAATTCTATTTGACGTAGTCAATTATTGAATAAAAAGGCAGCTTCCAAGTTAACAACCAAGCAAGTTTTGGTAATGCTCAGGATAATTTCATATTTTCAGATTTCTAAGAGCAGAAATTTTTTATCACTGAAGAGGCACCACTAACTGCATTGCATGTTCGCCCCCCTCGTCAAGTACCAAGGAAGGGTGAAATACTATCACGGGGCAAAGCTTCGTCTGGTTGAAGAGATGTCGTCAGAATAGGAGTGAGTTTGGTGAAAAAAGACTAAGTAAGCCGAAAAAAAGCACTTTGAAATAAATATCAGGGTAGACCAAGCGAATCCGTAACGACTGCTCGCTCCTCTTGAGGAAAAATAATTGGATGATCCCCGGAAGGCTATCTATTGTAGAGCCTCCGTTTAGACCCGTGCAGACTCAGGGGAGGAGTAAGTGATTGATAGCAGGAGGAAGAAGGACTTGCATCTCCATGACCAGTAAATGTTGTGTCTGACCCAAGGCGTGCTTTTCAAGGCACACTCCTACTACTTTGGTTGTTGGGCACTCACCCGAGGGCAAATGCAAAGTAGGACTTTTGTCGATAGGCTGGCCTACTTTTTTCATATTATAGGGTCCTCTCTTAAGGTAAAAGGGTAGGTAGGACTTTTGTCGATAGGGCGATCCTACATTTTCCTTGTGGCCAGAAAATGTACCTCGCTGGTAAGTGGCTAGAATTCTCGAATTCCCCCCTTAGCTGTACCACGCACCTCTTTTTTCAGTTTCTTTCTCATTGTTCCATTCCTCCCTACATAAACTTTCCCCGCGCCCTAATTCTTTTCTCCGGTTCACACAACAACCCCTTCTCCAAGCTTCACTTGACCAAGGCCTGTATCGTCTACCTGCCAAAGCTGTCTCTTCTTCAAATAATGTCAATCCGTTCTTTCCTTTGTCGTTTTACTATATATGATATTCGCGCGGATTCTATTGAACCCGTAACCGGACAGTGAGGAAAGACTACTACTTCCTGCGATTAACCCCGGATCTTACCCTGGGCCTGACACTCTGTTCTTCAGGTAGACAAGGGTGAAGAAGCCGATTAGTAGTACGGGAATCCTATGAGTAAATAAATAGGAGCTTACTGATAAATAGTTTGATCTTTTAGTCAGTCTAAGCGTTGGAGTTCATCGATTTCAGTCTTTAAGTATGAGTGTGTTTTCTTTCTCTTTCCTATCCGGATCCTTTTCTTCTTATGGGTAACTTTTTCAGACTCACTGGGAGGGCGGCCTGGTCGGGTAAGGTCCGACCCGATTTATTGTTTAATAAATAATTGCTGGTGAAAAGCATGGTATTTACTCCTCGCTCATAGATAGGCACATATTGAATAGGGGAAAATAAATTGAACGAGTTTTCAAGGAGAAATAGAGAGATGGGTAACGTAGATCAGTCACAGACAGGCATTCAGGGACAGGTATTCCAGTTGTTGGCACGTGAAATAGGTATAAGCCCCGGAGGAAAAGCTTGAGCTAGGTGTTTGCATTCATCATGTCAAGGTGTTTATTCAAGATATATTAAAATCCGAACCATTTATGCAATTATGAAAAGTCTTTCTATTCTTTTTTATTTTTTTGTAACCTCCTCATATATATTATATACAAGAGTGTCTTTCAAAGATCGCACTAAAAAGTCTATATGGACTTTCGGTACGGGTCCACCCTGTTTGCCTAAATGTTCTATTGCTTTAGCCCTCAACTAGAATCTGTAGCAATAAAAGATAAAAGATAGAATTTGGGTGGTTCAGTACGAATTGCTTTCATTAACACAAGCAAGCACGACACATTATGACTATTGTTTTTGGTGATTCCAATCTTCTTATCGAGACCTAGATCCGGCCACAGTAGACAGGTTTACTGGTGAATCAAGCAGGACGAGGGCAAAGACAGTATTTATTAAAAGAAACAGGCTGGTGATACATGTGCGAAAAATAGACCTTCAGCTTGAAAAACCCCAAGCCACAGTAGTGGCAGAGCCAGTAATTGTTTCTCTTCTCGGTTTCCCGCCCCCAAAAAACCTTTCTTTCCGCATCTTCGATGGGTAAGGACTTATACCAGTCAGTAGTCATCATGAGAAAAGCCCAGCACTCCATGTGCACCATATGGGACTCCTGATCTAGAAACCTATTTTCACAGCAGTAGCAGTGCCAGTACTTCCATGTCTTGTGGTTTTTCAATCCCAAAATACTGCATTTATTGGCTTGCTTGGTTTGCAGGAAGCAGGAATTTAAAACTATCTCCATCTTGGAAAATGGAAATGAAAGGAAAAGTTTTTCAATGTTGGGATTTACCGCCCTATTTGAGATACTTATGAAAGGCAGGCCCGGGTTCCAAAACTCCAACCATGATAGCAAGTAGAACGTTTATTTTATTGTTAAATAAAAAAGCAAGACAAGCCACTTAAGAGCCCGGTATCTGAAGCGTGTTCAGTGTGATAAGTCTTTGTCCAGTCAGCAGCACCTGTTAAGAAAGTTAAGCTAGTCTAGTCATTTTCCGCCGGGTCAAGGGCTCCCTTTAGAGTTGCTTTGCTCCTGTACTGGATTATCCCTTAAAGTGAAAGTTCCAGTGAAAGCGGAATCCCCATATGCGTGATAACGAGAAGGAAGTGCCAGTTTGAATACTGAAAGTATCAATCCCTCAGTATCCGTGCGCCGGGTTTAGTTTAAGCAGCCATCTTGGTTGCCTTTATGCCATTCCAGCCTCTCCCCCAGCTATTCTTTATTTGATCCCCCTCCATAAAAGAAAGGGATTTCCCCGTATAGATCAAATAGCAAAGCGGTCCAATACCCTACCAGCAATCTCTAATTAAGGTTCTTTTGAATCTCCCGGGTGACTCCCTAGCTCTCAAGCGTTTCAATATCCAAATCTCAAGATAAATCATTCGTCGGGATGCAAGCTTGGAAGGAAAGCCTATTCTCCCTGAAAAAGCCAGTCATCTTGTACGCTAGGAGACCCTTCCTGTTCCCCGTTATCAAACCAAGCCTGTTTCAAGCTCATAAGGTCTTGGATCAGGTAGTTTTCAAGCCCGTACAATCTTTTCCCTGCGCCGTAAAGCACCAGTCCAGAAAACAGGTATTTCGAAAGTAAGCTGAGGATAAGAGTGAGTTATGCCCTGTAAACCCATTGCTTTTCCCGCCTCTTTATATTCCCGAGTTGCTTATCTTCTAGCCGGTTTACAGCAAGGGAGGGCTAGCCGGACAGTATAGACGAGCAGAAGTTCGCAAGGCAGTTTCAGTGTTGTACGGAAATGTGAGAGTTCTTTGTACTATCCCAAATTTGATACGGAATCCATGAGAAAATCCCCAAAGCAAAGCCAAGAGAAGGGCTCCACTCCAAAGAAGCAAGAAGCCGCCTATCTATCCCTATGAATAAGTAGAGCCTGTAGCGCTTTTACCCGCAGAACTCAAACGGGTTAATGGATCGGGAAAGTTTTGAACCTCTCGCCTTTGTTCGTTGAGCGTCTTTTTAAAAACCCGCACTTGATCTCACTCATTTTATCCTTCTCTCCAGCGAGCGTGGTATACATAATTGAATTTCTATTCATGTTGCGGTGAAGCCACGGAGCGGTAGATTCAAAAGTTTTCATGGCAGTCGGTGGTTGACGAGTCAAGGCGCTTCCTTCTGCGGCCTAGCTTATTTCATCTTGACTTTGACTATTAAACACTCTAAATTTCCCTGAAATATCCAAATCAAAATGATGGTTGTCACGACAATCGATAACGATCAAAAACCTTAGCGGCCGCAACGATAACCACCAAAGAGATCTTAAATACTTTCGTGAAAATCCTTCAGACGACCCTCAATGAAATCCATTGTGATTTGACTCCAAACCTTCATTGGTACGGGCAAGGGTTGCAGTAAGCCCGGGCTCACCACATGCTAACTTTTGCTAATCTGACACACATCGCATCCTTGCACCCATTTGTAAACCTCCCTCTTCATTCATTCCCGGCCTGTATAGATTTCTTTTAAGCCACTGAGTTTTTTCAAGTATTCAAGAGTGCCCACCTTGAGCTGTACCATGCAATTCTTTGACCATTTAACCCAGCGAGTGAAACTACAGTGGAACGAGCGAGCGGTTAAATACTTTTTAAATTCAAATAGTAAATAGTGTAGTTTCTATTCTTTATTCTTGTTTACTTTTTGCTTGTACGTCTGGTCGCGTCATACTTATTGAGTAGTTGTAGCGAGCAGCAGCGGTCTTAGAAACTTTCTTGGAAGGAGCAGAGCAGGTCAGAGTCTCAATCCAACTTTACCAAAAGCTACTCTTCTCTCCCGGACGTCATCATCAGTATTTAACTCAATCGGCCTCAATAAATCAACAGGTCTCTCCCTAAAAACGAGTAGTGCGCTTGCTTACCTATACCTATACTAGTAGTGCGCTCGAGTGCTTTATTTTATCATTCCTAAATCATTCATTCCATAAATTCGGCTATCACCCCTTTCTCCTCTCTGTTTTCGGTGACTCATCGGCGTCCCTTTTTTACAAATAAGAGGACGGGACTCAGACATGGCTACTCGGGACCTCCCTTCTCCAACTGTGGGTTCACAAAGGTCTGGAAATACAAGGGCAATAGTAATGTTGGTGAATTTCACTTCTCTTTAACCTACAAGCAATTAAATTTATCATGTTAAATCCACTTCAATGAGGCACGACTACTTCATTTTCAAATGCAATTGCTAGGTGAATAACTCAATCTAAAGTTTCCCCTCACTACTAGTTGCTTGCTTTGGGAAAGAAATATTTCAAGAAAAAAAAGCAATTCTGGTGCTTTTACCAACACTCTAGTTCGGTGCCTAGCCTCCTGTTAGAGTACTTCTTTTCAGATTTATCTCATTTTTTGACAGACGAGTTAACGGGTGATTGATACGGGTATTTCATACTTTACTTCAGTAAGAGAAAGCGAAGTAGAGAAGTAAAGAGAGGTAAGTATGCTTTCATGCTCAAGCAAAAGGGATAGAGACCTGAAAGAAGTCAATCTACCTAGGATGCGAACCGCTTACTAGCGCGTAGGGACTCGGCGAAACCTTCGCGCTTAGACCTGCCAGTTTTAATGGATTGGATCTCGTTTCATCCAAAAGCAAAGAAATAAATTACACTCTAATTAGAGAGTTTATGTAGATAGCTTTTCTTTTTGTTCCTTGCTTTGCTTTTAAGCTGGCTTCCTTTGATGCCCACTGCTTCGTCAATACGGCAACATGGAATCCGCATCTGAATTAGCAGCTTCCTTACTTGAGCAGCCTTCCTTTTTGATTCAAAGCAAAAAACCAACCCGTCTCGTTGATATTCTGATAAGACAAACTATCTTTGACCAAGCACTGAGTTTCCTCTAAGCGGGATAAAGACAGGCTTTGATACCCAGGGAGTGAATTCATGAACGACCTTATAAACCCTACGCCTTTCCACAATTCCTCAATTCCCTTCACTATTGCATCAACTTGCCCCAGCGAGTGTAACGTAAGTGGAACGAGCGAGCGGAACTTTATATTGCCCGGGCTTACCCCGTTACACCTTCCCCTTTGTTTTTCTAGCATGTGACAATCTACCCGCTTTTCAATTTGGCAAAAGCACCCAGCGAGTGTAACGTAAGTGCAACGAGCCCAAGAGAAGTAGCAAAGCATGGTTTGCTCGACCATGATCATACAGTGCATTCGCTGATCACAATGTACTCGAGATGTGGTGAATTGGGCTCTGCACGCAAGGTGTTCGATTAAATTGCTGTGTTGGATTTGGTCTCTTGGAATTAAATTATCACAGGGTACGTACTCGAGAAAAGTAGTTCCCCGTGGAAAGCGAGAGAGCTGTTTGTTGATGGAAGAGGAATCACCGGGTTGTTCGGTTGGGAAACAAAGCTCCTTAGAAAGGATTGACCGAGAAGGCTACCCCTTTTGTTTGCTTTTCCTGTTTGCTACCTAATAAGCAATTGACTTTTTGTTTGCGATTCTTTCAAGGAAGGATTCATACGATCATATTGGCTCTATAGCAGAAAAGGTCTTTCATGGACTAGATCCCAGCGGTAAGCGATCTTATTACTGAGAACCCTACGGGGGGGGAATCACCCACATGAGGACCATAGCATTCTAACGCTCTAAAGAGCCCGATATTCCGGAGTTCGGGATCAGGCGGCTGAGCTTGCATCAATATCTTGGCATAACTTGAAAGCAGAATGGCAATAGTATTGGTCCTAAATGAGATAAAAAAGATGAAATTAAGGTTGTAACCGAAAAGAAAATGTAATTAGTAACTTGGTGGTGATATGCAAAACGGAGATAACAGACTTACGATACAGTAGGGATCGATCCATTGAGAAGAAGAAAGAACTCTTTAGGACTACAACCCGGTCTTAGAGCCAAAAGATGGCCGTACTCTCCAAGAAGATATGCACTAATCTGTATATTATTGCATGAAATTTAGCAAACCCAGCTACAACAATGAAAACTTTTCTCTAAGGAAGGAACAGCGACCAAGCAAGAACTATGGCACTCGCCATGACAATTCTGACATACCAACACCTTAAAAGAACATGGGCCCTTTTGAGGATATTATGAAGAATCCAATAAGATAACCCACAAAAAAGTTGAAGCACAAATAGAAAACAATAAAAAAATCTTTCTCTCCCCGCTGTAGTAGAGGCAGTTCAGTAAGAGTGGTAGAGCCTCTAACGTTGGTGACCACTTACTCTCTTAGGTTTGATATCTCAGCCATATATTCTGCTATTACCCTTACTATACAAAGTCGCCTCGGTCTTCAACTCTCTCCAGGAGAACAGAGTCTTTGTTTAGGATGGCAGCGATTCTAACATTTGATAAAAATAGGCCTTTGGGGAAAATGCTTTTGGCAAATCGTGTACCCCGGCAGAGAATTCAATTATGATGGAGCTCGCTCCGTGAGAAGAGACTAATCTGTGAAATGACGTGGAAGTTCGATTTGCTTTTCTTTGTGGTCTACGCCCTACCTTTCTTAAGTGAAGTTTTAATAAACTTAATTTGAATCTTGCTTTTGACTTTTGGAAATGTAGTTAGTCTCGTAGGAGGTGTGTACCTATGTCCCGAAATCCGGATGTGGGACCATCCGCGAGCCTTTTCCTTGAGTTAGCGTTGAGGGCCCCATTGGCCTATGGCTAAGGTGCATTTTCTTTTTTTTGAGTTGTGGGTTTTGGGTCTATCACCATTTCGGTATGGTCTTAGGCGGGTTAACCGCTTTTTGCTAAGCTGAGTCTAACTGCTGACCTCCCGTCTAAAGTCCCTCTTTTTCTTGCAGGAGCGATGTAAACTATTAGGCTAGCCTTCTAATGGGCTAAGTTACCTTTCTTTTTCTTTATTTAGTTTCCCTGCTCTCTTGCATCCAGTACTGGCTTTCTCTTTCAGGTAGTGAAGTGTATACCATTATTGATGGTGCACGAGCGATCGTCATCTTATTCTAGCTTTATTTCCTTTTTTGGAAGCATTCCCGATCCTTTCCTTCCTCTCTTTCCAGTGGTCGAAGCGGGCCATTTCCTTTTTCCGGGCAGTCAAAGAGTGGCCTGCTTTAGATCTGTTGATCCAGTGTGATATTGAGAAGTGTTTTGATCGAATCGACCATGAACTACTCCTTTCCTTCTTGACAGACAAGTTAAGTTGGGATCTAAAAACTTCATGATGGTCGATCTTATAGCATCTTTTCTTAAGACCCCTATTTTCGACAAAAGAGGTCATTATTACACATTCAAGGAAAAAGGAATTCCCCAAGGCAGTGCTATCTCACCGGTACTCATGAACTGCTTTCTCCACCACTTGGACATCGAGCTAGAAAAAATACATGGTCCAGGTTTTCTTCTACGAACGATATTATCTTTGGCATTCCGGGTCAAGAGAGGAGGTACTACTCTTAAGCTTCAAAAAGTGCTTTTTCCAGGCCAGACCTCAAGTTAAGTTCGACCTTTGTGGGGATTGTTCGGGAGAGGAGTACCAAATTTGGACAACGGCAGCTACAAGTCCTGGGCTTAATCTTCTATTTGAGGAAGTCAAGTAGGAAAGCACCTCGCATTAGGGGGGAGGAAAAGGGAAGGACATAATTGCATGAACAAGGGAAAGAACATGGTATAGAAAAGGAGAAGGACTCCGCCGATACACTATGGAAAGGTTCGCTCGCTGGGCAGGAAAGAAGAAAGGTGAGGACCGCCTTCACGTGCAAAAGAAGGCATTCGTTCAGCCGTCGTATAGGCTTCCCAGTCTAGGCTATGGGTATGAGCTTTTATACCAGTTTCACTTATCACCTTTGAACTTAGTGAGTAGGTAATAAGTCGATAGTATAAACCGGTGCGCGTCTTTGCAAGCACTAGTGCATTTTCTCCTTGCTAACAAAGCCTCTGTATTCCGTGTTTCCTTCTTTCGGTTGCTTCGAGCAGTTCCAGTAGTCAAAGTAAGAAGAACAAGGACGGAGTCGGTATTTTCAAGAACACATATGCTCGTCAAGAGTTTATTTACACAAATGAGATGACACTTTTTTCCTATATATGGGAAATGCTGGCGAGCGACCAAGTACAGTCAGTAAAGTAGCGGACTATCCATAACGCATTAAAGCAAAGTGGACAACACAGGTCAAAAGTCCCTGGCCGACAAGAGAAATTGGGCTCTTTTTGCTCTTTTTGGCTCGTCTTTCTGCTCTTTTGGCTCGTAACATTAGTAGTTACTCGCTGGCAAGGAAAGATTCGACGTTGAGTGGCCGTTCATCGTTGTTTCTCCATGGGGCTTCGTAGACAACAGTGTCCGCCAGATGGCTTGAGGTTGATTGATGTAGCTCCAGTACTTTTCCACATGGCCAGATTGTATGAGGAGTTTGAGCATTACACATCCAAATTGACTACAAATTACAGATGTTAAGGTTGTTTTATCTATACTATATTATAAAGCACGTCAGGATTGGAGTCGTCCAGTATTTGATTCCCAGATTTTTGGTAATTTCTTAAATTGGGTAGCAGTTAATTCCTAAAATAGACGACGACTTCGATTCCAGCTTCAGCAACTCGCCACCTACAATTTCCTCTCCAGCTCTTCTCTCCCTCGCTCTCTAACTCCTATTCGCTCTTTCTAAATCAACTGCTTCTCTTTCGTTCTCCCTAGCCCGCCTCCAAAGCGCTCTCTCCCTCTCTCGCTCTCGCTCAATCACCCTTGCTCTCCGCACTGGTGGTAACGAAGGGGAGATGAGTGTTGTAAAAAGGAGAGGTTGCAGAAAAGATGGGCAGTGTGTTGCAGTTTGCATTTGGTCTGTAGAAGTGGAGTGCGGTAGGAGCCGTTCTTTATGCTATATATGGGTTATGATGCGTCTCTTCCCAACATGTAAGTAATAAATGATGGTGTAAAGCTTTCGTTTTTTTAACTGTGTGTTTATATGCAAAATACGAAAAGTGTCATTTGGGTTTGTACATTTCAATTCTTATTGGAAAGATCCTTTGAAGTTCTTCCTGATGTGATGGTGCGTCGTTTAGATAAACGTATGCGATAAATATTGGTTCTCTTTTGTTTGGTGGGACATTACCATATTTGTATCATTTCAGCAAGAATATGCACCGGTAAGCACTAGGGAAAATATGAAATACACTAAAAACGAGTTTATGACGAGTGAGATTTTGACTAAAAACAAGTTGATGCGAATGAAAATACACTAAAAACAACATAAACTCACTATATATGATATGAAACAAAATTGAAGTACCATTTTCAAGTGGAAAGCTAAAAAAACAATCAAACAGTTGCAATAGCGAGGGGCCATCCATCAACAAATTGGCGAAACTCCTCCGTCCGTTGTCGAGCTCTCGCCAGCTCTTTAGCAGCATCGAATAAATAGGAAAGGGGGACAGAGTGCTGCTTCGAGGATAAAAAGTAAAATATATCGTATAAAAAGAAAGCTCTTTACTATCAGTAAGGAAAGCAGCTATTTTTCAAGCAAAGGTTGGACCTTATTATCTATTTTTTTTTGTTTGGGCAGGAGTGAACCAGGCCGGTAATTCAACGAGAAGGGGCGGAGTAGACGAGAAAGGCGTGCATAGTAGTACTTTCTTTACTGGCATTTGGCGGCCATCCTTTTTTTATCTGATAGGAAGTCTCCCTACCTAAATGGTAAGAGCAGGGAATAGACACATCAAGACTGTAGGTAGGAAGAACGCTCATCGAACGCTTCCGCCTTCGAATAAGTTTTCAAGCTATCTGATTAGATAGCATATCCCATTATCAGTGAAAGTGAATATTATCTGATCATAGCGCGCTTGCTTTTCTACGTGCCTAGTTGGTATTCCGGGCCTTGCCATCCAAAACCTCACCTCTTTACTTTATGAGAAAAACCTAGACTGATCGATGAACTCTAACTTTAGTTAGTTACACCTGTTCTGTCTCTAGTCCTAGTACCCATGCCTATTTTTAAACCGGTGAATGTCTACTTGCTTAATTTCTGTCCCATGCTTTGCCAACAACTCTTTCTATTCCTATTACTTTGAATACTGCCGCTATCTAGATGCCTTTTATCTCCAAAAAAGCCCCTCTTCTTCTAAGAAACAGACTTCTCTATGACAACATCATACGGGTATAGCAAAGAATGCTCTTCTCTCATGAGTGAGCAGATCAACTTTTTGATCGAAGATGGTAGGAGGCCAAATTCTTATTTCAGAATAAAAAGAGGTGAATTTTTCAATGTATTTAATTAAAAATTCCTTCAAGCATCACAGAGGGAAACATGGGATACTTGTGTCCAGGATCTAATCAGCTGTGAGATAAGCTGGGTTTCCAACATATTGAGCATTTCCCCGACAAGAAGGAGAAGAAAAAAGACTTGAAAAAAATTGGTTGAGTTTAGTAAAATGTTAGCTCGATCCAGGTTCTTATGCTGTCCATCCACCCAAAAAGAATTGACTGAGACGACAAACAAAATGCTATTCAAAATTAACCTCCGCAGTTCGATTTATCTTTTCGTTGTATTGTATGGTTTTGTATTGGTAATGTTCTTTTTTGTTCTACCCATTCATCTCAAATCTCTAATGAGAAGTTTCTCATTTATTGAGAAGCAAGAATCAAAGATAGTCCAAGGTGCGCCAGTTCTTCCTTCGTCTTCTGCTTATCATGGAGTTCCCTTTGCTAATAAACTTGAGTTGGCTAAATAAGCTACCAGGCCTCTCGATAGTTTGGAATTGAATAGTAGAGTAAATAGTAAAGTATGCCTAACATGCGGGGTGGTATTCTTCCTTCGATACTTGGTGAGGTAGAATACTAGGGTAAACAGGGTCTGCATTTCGCTTTGCCAGTTTTTTAAGGATTTCTTCCAGCAAAGAAAGTCAAAAGCCAGGTCTTGTGCCAAAGAGCACTTTCATATAAAAAGTTTCTCACAACCATCCTTTTGTTTTTCCTCACGCTTTTCCTTTGCTGCTACACACTTAATTCTTCGTTGATTCCTCTTCCCTAGCCCGCGATGCATCCTTCTATCTATCGTAGCTACTCCCTACGGGATTCATTCAATTGTAGTTTGTTTGATCTGTGCCATGTAGTTAGACTTTGGAGTTTGGTTGAGCTCTTTTTCGTTATTAGATTCTCACATGGATTCGGTGCCATTCGGTATGAAATGCTCAAATGAGAGTTATCGTAGATAATGAGTTTGGCAAAGTTAAATAAAAAATGAAACTATATATGATAATATGAAATGAAAGAAAGAAATGAAAGAAAAAAGAACTCATAGAACAGATTCATTCCGATCCTTTAGATCCGATGCAACCAGATCGACTAAAAGGTTTCAAGCAAGAAAATCGCATAGGCGAGCGCCCTTCCTGCCACGCCCTATTACCACCCACAGTGTACCGACACTGACTGCGAGAAAGATGCCTAAAAGCTTCCTTTGCCAAGGAGCTGGGCTCGGGCATTGATCGATAGTACACCTTTATATTCCTATTCATATTCTTTATTCCAATTTGGCTGGTTCACCCGCTGGAAGGGAAGTCTCGGATGAAGCTCAGATATTTCACCAGAACTTGAAGTGCTTAGGAAAACACAACACATTTCATAGGGTTGCCGGACCCTAGAAAGAGTGAGAAAATCAGTTGACTGGCTCACGTAGTACTAGATAGATACTGGACTTCCTTCAGAGAAAAACATTCCCTAAAAAATGACTGACTCTCATGGTTCGCTACTGACTTCCTTCAGTGAGGACTTACCGATCACTCCATTGGAACTTCGACTGATTCTGCCACAGAACTAATCCCGTGCCAAGTGGCTCAATAGACTCTCTCTTTACCTTCCCCATCTGACCCACTCCTCCTTCTGCGGAATCCCCTTTCTAACTAGACTCGTGCAATTTATAATCAGTGGCTTCCTTCCTTTAGATATCGCCCATCGCCTGAGATGGAGCCTAGCTTTCTGACTGGGCAAGCTGACGGATTGGTATTGACCAGTGTAATACATGTACGTTGTGCTTCGCAACCTTTCGGTCACTTGGAATCCACCGAGCAAGCGGGTCGAAAATAGCATTCGAAGGTACAAAAGAAGAGACTGAAGACATGCCACAGGCAAGGATGAATTTTTTCTCTACGCTGAAGACAAATGTCCATGGATGTCATATATGTGGATCAGAGTTTGCTTCTATGGAGGCACTTGAAGGTCACATAAGTTGTCAACATCTGAAGCTAACCATTCAGCCGATGACGGCACCATTATTGAAGGTAGAATTTGAGCGAGATCATCCAGATGACAATGAAGCAAAAAGAAAGGCACTTAATAACCAAATGGGGCAGCATCGACGTTTCAACCTTGATCCAAGGTAGAACTTGTGGCACCGGTTCCTTAGTACAAGCTGTAGGTGTGAACAGCCTGCAGCTAAATTAAATAAGGTGTTGCAAAACCGGGAGGTGGATATTAAGTCCATTTTACTGTTCTACTCCACAGTTATACCAAGGTGTGACTGATGGCCTATAAACCTTCATGACCAGAAGGTCAAAGACTTTAGGCATAGTCGTAGGAATAATGTTGGTGGTAAAGCTAGCCTAGCAAATTGGGATAGGAACTATGAACCAGTACGCATAGAAATCTTTCTCACGAGGAGAGCCAAAACAGTTAATCGAATAGGCTCGTTCATTCGGGTGGCGACTGTTGCATGATACAAACACTCTGGCATATAAAGTATAAAAGACCGGTACTTCAAACAAGAGGGATTCTTAAGTGCGGAGGAGAATCTTACACGTTTAAAAGCATACTCAAAGCTAGAGATGTCCTGCGTGAAGGGATTTGTTGGCGTGTGGGTAATGGCGAGTCTATTAGCATCTGGCATGACAAATGGATTCCAACAGCCACTCATATACAAGAGCTCTAAATTCATTGTTTGCAACATCCAGACTCGAGCACAATGTTATGAGTTTGACAAGATTGCGGTGCCTGACATTTCTTAGAGCATCGCATTCTGCTATAAAACTCTTCTTCAAAGCCCCAAATAGACTTATTGAAGAAGATAACCAGTTGATGAAAGAGGTACATGCAGGAGGGAGATGGCCCCTTACGGGCTACGCAACTACTTCTTCTAAGTTTTCCTTCCAAGCTATTCTATATTTAGCAAGAGTAACAGCAACAAAGAAGAGAGCTACAATAGAATACATTCTTTTATGTCCTTCTCCTCCCTCAGCTTGAGAAAGATTATTGGTTAGAATGATCTATCTTTGTGAAATCGAAGAGTGGATTCGTGGGCAGCTTATACCCTTTCCCGAATCAATAGATGAGATGGAATGGGAGGCACTGCCTTATTAGTGGGAGATCCATCTTTCTTTCTAAAGTATGATGACTCCTTACACGTAATGTGAGAGGAACGGAGCTTTTCTAGTTGGACATGAGCGCAATCTCTTAAGAGTTAGGGTATTATCTAGTATCGTACGGCTATCTCCAAGAAGCCGGTATGTCCACAAGCAAGCAGGAAAGCCAGTCGCTAGTAATCGCGGATCAGGATTTGATTGAAAAGAAATCTCCTCAGCATTCAATGAAAGTGGGGCTATCGATACAAGTGGTAAGACCGAGAATTAAGCATCCAAGGCCTGGCCGAAGGCTACTTCAAATTCAAGTGCCACTTATCTTCACACAACTCGGGCTAATCGACTTTAGCTAGACCTGGCAATCAAGCCAAAGTAGCCAAAGCGTAGGGTTAGGGGTGCGCTACCGAGGTAGGTAACTGAACCTTTCCCTTTGGCTAGAGTGAAAGCTTCTACGAATCACTTGAGAATAGGAGAAAACGGTAAGAAAATTAAGCTCGCATTCCTCTCATACCAGCTTGCCAATAGATTCTTTTGTTTCTTTCCGCCTATTCAAACTCAATCCACTCATGATAGTTTGGTGAGCTCCCAAGCCCTAGTGCTCTTACCGAGTCCCATTCATTTCCTAGTGCTATGTTGACTAATACCTTGCTTAAACTAGAGAAAGTCTTACCTCGTTAACTGAATCAACTCCATAAAGTGCTAGCCTAGATAGTTGAGTTCTGGTAGCTGAGACCTACTTGTCCTATTTTCCATAAAAGAAATCACTTCCTTCCTTTTGAAAAGTCAGTGACGCTTTGCGTCTTCGCGTCCGATAGGGTATAGGCCCTTTCGTTCGAGCAAGCTTTCGCTTTTTCGGCTCTCTCATTTCAATTGAAATTAGGCTTCTCGAGCAAGTGGATAGATTGTATTAGAGAATGCATTTCGATCCCGTCCTTCTCTATTCTTGTTAATGGCACGCCAAAGGGCTACTTCAAAGGTTCAAATGGTATACTGGGGAACCCTCTCTCTCCATATCTCTTTTGCATAGCCATGGAAGCTTTCTCTGGCATCATTGACTCTAAACTAAATAATTCAAGGTCAAATCCGAGTCCCTTTGAAGATTGATAGCGCATGGATTTCTCATCTCCTCTTTGCCGATGACCTTATGGTCTTCATTAAAGACGATTGTGACTCGGTAAATAACCTCCATAAAGTTTTCATTGACTTTCGTGAGATTATGGGCCTCAGTTTGACTGAGAAAGGACTTGAGTTGAGAAAGGAACGTGTACTTTTTGGTAGTCTTACCATGTTCTCTTAAGGAAGCTTTGAAAGCCTGTAATGTCAAAAGACTTCTTTATTCGAGAGGTATGGGATGAGTTCTGGCACTGAACTCATCATTTACGATAATTCAAGAAGATAATTCTCTTATGTTCTCTCTAGCGAGTACGCACGCGTGGTCTTTGTTAACTCCTAACTGCTTTTCAAGTAGGATGATTAACTGCTTACTGGCTGTCCAGCTTGGTCTATTAATATACATCCATACCCTGCTAAATAACCTATAAGAGAACCGTGCGTCTTAAAGCAACACATATCTGGGTCCGGAGGGCGCCATGAACACGGGAGATGGAAGAGTAAATTTAACTTCAATCTGCGGCTAGGAATTATCTACTCTTGGGAGCGACGCTTTTTTTAGTCTCATCAACTCAGGAATCTCTTTCCGCTATCCGATCATAACTACTTTTTATTCCCATGGCTTATATTGATTTTGGAAAATAAATATGAGAGTGACGTCTTTTGAATGGTTTAGTTAAGTACACTCTTGCACAAAAAGAAAGCTAATTTGGCCAATAAGATTTTAATAAAACACCAGTCTACACCTGATCTCTTTATCCCATGTGAACTGCCCTCTACTACGATACCGGCATCTGCCAAGGAGAGATCTACACATTTGAGTAGGAAGACCAAATAAGTGATCATGGTTGTTGGAAAGGCATTTTTCATCTCTTATCTTAAATAGATAGTTCGAGATCGATCCCAACGAGTTCATTCACGAGCAAGGCGTAGGGATGGATTAAAGTCAAGAGTGGAATGACGTATTTTTCGTAGCCTAAACCCATCAATCACCTATTTTCTTTCACCAAAAGTTAGTATATCCAGTCATATGACAGACAATCCATGGTCGATTCCGTAAAAGATAAATAGTTCATTTCTTACTTTCTTTGTGATGAGCGAGCCGTCTTTGAATTGATATTTGTCGTAAATATATATATTCAAAGCCAAGTCTTCAGTCTTATGGTTCTTCGTCCGGAATCAGCTCCTTTCTTTGGCAGATCAGGGAGAAGGCTTTTGTGTACTTGAGACAGACTTCGCATAGGAATCGAGTGAAGTTAAATCATTCTCAAGAATAATAATAAGGAATGGCTAAATCTTCCTCTCCATTCTCTGGTCCACATGCAAACGTTTCAGAGTAGCGAAAGCGGGTCAGCTAGTATAATTCGTAGACCAAGCACTCCCCCCCCTTCCTAATGCGTAAGGTTGATTAGCTTCCTTTCTATCCATAGATCCTGACAGTTATTTCATCTGATTTTTTTGAGTCTTTCCTTTCTTTTATCATATATAGTTACGATTGCTTTTCTCTTTTCGTTTTCACTCTTTTTCTTCGATGTCTGTCGCGAATGAAGAATGCAAGATAACATAGTAATCTTCGCCCAAAGGTGCCCCTGCGAGGGCCGGTCACCGGGGATGAAGTCAACTTGCTTCCTTATTCAAAAAGACTGCTTGATGAGAGTGACTCAATTTACTTATATGCTTAACACATCAAAATTTATTAGAAAAAAAATAAAAGAAATACTATTTGAATCATGAAAATAATCGAAAGATGGCTTTTCTCCACTAACCACAAAGATATTGGGACTCTCTATTTCATCTTCGGGGCCATTTCAGGGGTGATGGGCACATGCTTCTCCGTACTGATTCGTATGGAATTAGCCCGCCCCGGTGATCAAATTCTTGGTGGGAATCATCAACTTTACAATGTTTTAATCACAGCCCACGCTTTTTTAATGATATTTTTTATGGTGATGCCTGCGATGATAGGTGGATTTGGTAATTGGTTAGTTCGGGCTTTATGGCATTTCCACGAAAAAACGAATCCAATCCCGCAAAGGATTGTACATGGAACTACTATCGAGATAATTTGGACCATCTTTCCAAGTATCATCCTGATGTTCATTGCTATACCGTCCTTTGTTCTCTTATACTCAATGGACGAGGTAGTAGTAGATCCAGCCGTTACTATAAAAGCTATTGGGCATCAATGGTATTGGACTTATGAGTATTCGGACTATAACAGTTCTGATGAATGGAATCATGCCTTTCTGCCTATCGTGGCAGAGGGAGTTTCTTTAAAGGATTATGGTTCTTGGGTATCCCTTATGCTCCGGGAGAACGAGGGCGGCGGCCCGAGTGAGGGGGGAAGCAGCCGTGGTGGATTGGACCTTAATAAGTCGGCCGATCCGGAAATCACCTTCAACTACGCCTTTAAAAGGAGTGTCGAGGTTTTATCGGATCTACTTAGCCGCATGAAACTCTCTGAAAAAGAGAGGGTTATCCCTAATTACAAGGGTAGGGTCCCCATCAAGATGGATCAGGAGATCCAAGAAACCATAGCAGACTTTATAAAACAGCGCGATGCTAGCACTCTAGGTACTGATTCTGCCGAACTGGTTGCTTTCAGGAAAAATTCCCAAATGTACAAAGATTTTCTTGAATGGCTAGTAAAAAAGCAGAACAGAGCCGTCGAGTAGGATCAGTTCGCGTTCCATTCGGATATTGTCTGATTTTTATTTTTTTGTTTGAATTCAACTAGACTCTTTATTATGTATCTACTTATTGTCTTTTTGCCTCTGCTCGGTAGTTCCGTCGCCGGGTTTTGCGGACGTTTTCTAGGATCAGAAGGAACCGCTATAATTACCACTACGTGCGTTTTATTTTCTTCGATCTTCTCTTTTATTGCTTTTTATGAAGTTGCACCGGGAGCTAGTGCTTGCTATCTCAGAATAGCTCCATGGATTTCATCGGAAATGTTTGATGCTTCTTGGGGCTTCTTTGGCGACCGTGAAGTCACCGGATGAATTGCCGAGTAGATAGATCTTATTCGGACGCTGCAGTTGCTCCGCGGCGATACGGACTCGACCCAGGTATCATAGCATGTCGGGAATCGAGGGGGTACATACTGGACGTCAAAACTCCCATCGGTTGGGGGCTCTGCCACCCAGCCTTTCGATCGATACAAAGTTGAGGAGGCCGATCACGAACGCTACAGGTGTGGGAGCGATCCTGGGAAGGCAAGGCTAAGACGGCGCCTTGCATATGGGTAGCAAGAGGGCACTTATGCCCCGACGATGGGGCCTTATGGGGGAGGGCCCAGCCCAATAGGGGCAGCACACCCCCCACTTTCAGCGCACCTCTGTATCGACATAATAACTCTATCTAAGGGTTAGTTAGGCCGGTGGAACCGGTGAACCGCGCGAGCTGCTTAGATGCGTGGGGCAGAGGGCTCGTAGTACCCCCCTTTTCTTGATCCAGCCTTTTCTTCGCTTCGGTAGTGAATCACTGATCATCCAAGGGAGGCGGGCTGGCCTGCACGCCATACCTATACCCATACAGTGCCGGGCGGCAGGCGGTGGACTCATTTGTGAATTAGGGAAGGGAAGAAGGGGCCTAAAAAGACACGGCAGATGCCGTAAACTTGAGTAAAAGGAAAGCG